AATTTCCCATTTATCAAAAAATCCCATTCTTTTCTCATTCTGCATTGAATCATATGAATCGATCTAGCAATGATGGAATTTGGATTCTGTTTACTGAATCACATGAAATTTTACCCAACTCCATATATATGGAATGTATGAAATACGTATGAACGGAGGAAAAAAGATGATTTTAGACTTAATTTTAGACTTAGTTAAATTGGAATTTCTAAGAGACATATCCAAACGGAAAGGGATTGATAAATTCCACTTAGAATTATGGAGTTTTTTTATTTTGTCTAGAATAGAAAATTCACTTTATACCATTATTATGATATTACATATTCCAATCCGATTGGATATCAGAAAAATAAATGGATTCGGGATTTGATCCATTCACGGAGATAAAGACATAATAATCAGAAACAATATAACAATAGAAAGTGCATTTTTTGAGTACTTAACTCTTTCGTGAATTCCATTGTTCCAAAAATGATTTGCGGAGAACTCCTTTTTCTTTTTTTCGTAGAATTTTTATTTTTAGAATACGATTGAAGTGCACAAGAAGGCTTGTATTTATTAAACCCGCGCTGCTATAGCTATCTATCCATACATCGCTCTCCTTTATTGCATACTTCTACTCGGGACAGCACGTGTCGTACTCTATCAAAATTTCTATTTTCTCTTCAATCTAATCAATCAAAATTGCAGTACGACAAGTGTGCGCCAATTCCCTATAAACGGGCATCATACACAAATAATATACCCCATAAGCTAACTGTGGAACACAACTTATGTTTGGGGTTTACATATACTAATAATTGACATTATAATTGAAATTGAGTTGAGAAGGTTTTTTTTTTCAATAAAAAATCAAGACTGATTAGTTATATATATATATCAATTTGGATTTTCTTATATCATTTATCATTACGGAAAGACAATTTGAGATGTAAATCCAAGAGTGGGTCATGAATTTACAGTCATATAGTTAATGGTTCCAATTTGTTCTGAATTTTGGCTTTTGTAACTGAAAAAAATTCCCATTTGGTTTTTTAATAGAAAAGAGAGGTATTTAGATATTGGGTGTTTTGAGATACTATAAAATTAATTGAAGGGAAGGAGCCGGCCCCCCAAAAAAAAACAAATAACAAATAAAGGGGAATATTTTCATCGATTTGGTATCGTTTTGGCGGCATGGCCGAGCGGTAAGGTGGGGGACTGCAAATCCTTTTTCCCCAGTTCAAATCTGGGTGTCGCCTGATTAACAAAAGACAAGACTCGAAATCCCTTATTCTTTATTCTCCTTTGCTGTTATAACTCGCCGAATTTTTCCCAGCAAAACACGCGTAGTCTTGAGACTTTCTTGATTGGAAACAGCTGGGGGTTCCCTTCTTTAAATTAAAGTGCCGTAATTCGTTGTATTTAGGATTCAAGGAAAGATTGTAGTAGTGGAAGGGCTATCATATCAAATAAAGAGTTACCGATTTTTTCCATTACTAATGTCGTGTCTACTGGCCGGGTCTTGAATTAGATTGGATGGATAATTGGCTTTTTTCTTTTACTTAATGATAATGAAGGACAAGAAAAATAAAGAATAGGTATCAGTATTCCTACATATATATATTAGTAGCATTCCCTTTGATACTTCAAAAGAAAAGCGTAACTGCAGTTTAATTTTTCATATTTATTGGAGTCTTTCATCAAGGGTGTTGGGTCAGAATCCCCTTTTGACTCTGCACCTGTGATTCCACTATTATTAATAAACACTAATGGAATAATTCCTTCATATTCAGAGAGATAGGGGACATAATTCACATGGATATAGTAAGTCTCGCTTGGGCTGCGTTAATGGTAGTCTTTACATTTTCCCTTTCACTCGTAATATGGGGAAGGAGTGGACTCTAGAGATACTACGAATTGAGTTGGGGAATCAAATTGTATCACTTTTTTATAGATCGTTTTGCAAAGCATAAATAATCTTTATTAATTATTTAATATATTGAATTCATTAATTTAATTCAATTTCGAATTAAAAAATGGAATTAATAAAAATATCTTCATTTCGAAATTGTATTGGCTTTTATTTCTGCTGTGCTTTATTGACGCGTTTGCTATCATGGCTGAAGGATTCAAAATCGATAGAATAACCCTTTTCGAATTTCGAAATCCGAAGAAGTTACCATAGAACTCCTTGGATTATCTGTAAACCGCGCAATCAATTACTTCTTTGAAATGCTAAAAAAAAGATGACTTTTTAATTTTCTATAAATTAGAAAATAATAAGAGTTGCCTTGCGATTATTTCAGATTGATTGGAATCAACAAAAATCAAATAGATAAAGGAAACAAATAGATGAAGCAAAGAAATAGAATTGAGATACTATGTACATTCCATATATTTAATTGATATTAACATTTATGAAGATCCATATACATATTGTAGATTGATCTCGATTCAGTTTGTATCTTTCTAGATTACAATAATAAAAATGGATAGTATGGTCGAACGATTCATTTTT